GCATTTCCGTCACCGAGCATTTTGAATTTCCCATTTATCAAAAAATCCCATTCTTTTCTCATTCTGCATTGAATCATATGAATCGATCTAGCAATGATGGAATTTCGATTCTGTTTACTGAATCACATGAAATTTTACCCAACTCCATATATATGGAATGTATGAAATACGTATGAACGGAGGAAAAAAGATGATTTTAGACTTAATTACTTAATTTTAGACTTAGTTAAATTGGAATTTCTAAGAGACAGATCCAAACGGAAAGGGATTGATAAATTCCACTTAGAATTATGGAGTTTTTTTATTTTGTCTAGAATAGAAAATTCACTTTATACCATTATTATGATATTACATATTCCAATCCGATTGGATATCAGAAAAATAAATGGATTCGGGATTTGATCCATTCACGGAGATAAAGACATAATAATCAGAAACAATATAACAATAGAAAGTTCATTTTTTGAGTACTTAACTCTTTCGTGAATTCCATTGTTCCAAAAATGATTTGCGGAGAACTCCTTTTTCTTTTTTTCGTAGAATTTTTATTTTTAGAATACGATTGAAGTGCATAAGAAGGCTTGTATTTATTAAACCCGCGCTGCTATAGCTATCTATCCATACATCGCTCTCCTTTATTGCATACTTCTACTCGGGACAGCACATGTCGTACTCTATCAAAATTTCTATTTTCTCTTCAATCTAATCAATCAAAATTGCAGTACGACAAGTGTGCGCCAATTCCCTATAAACAGGCATCATACACAAATAATATACCCCATAAGCTAACTGTGGAACACAACTTATGTTTGGGGTTTACATATACTAATAATTGACATTATAATTGAAATTGAGTTGAGAAGGTTTTTTTCAATAAAAAATCAAGACTGATTAGTTATATATCAATTTTGATTTTCTTATATCATTTATCATTACGGAAAGACAATTTGAGATGTAAATCCAAGAGTGGGTCATGAATTTACAGTCATATAGTTAATGGTTCCAATTTGTTCTGAATTTTGGCTTTTGTAACTGAAAAAAATTCCCATTTGGTTTTTTAATAGAAAAGAGAGGTATTTAGATATTGGGTGTTTTGAGATACTATAAAATTAATTGAAGGGAAGGAGCCGGCCCCCCCCAAAAAAACAAATAACAAATAAAGGGGAATATTTTCATCGATTTTGTATCGTTTTGGCGGCATGGCCGAGCGGTAAGGTGGGGGACTGCAAATCCTTTTTCCCCAGTTCAAATCTGGGTGTCGCCTGATTAACAAAAGACAAGACTCGAAATCCCTTATTCTTTATTCTCCTTTGCTGTTATAACTCGCCGAATTTTTCCCAGCAAAACACGCGTAGTCTTGAGACTTTCTTGATTGGAAACAGCTGGGGGTTCCCTTCTTTAAATTAAAGTGCCGTAACTCGTTGTATTTAGGATTCAAGGAAAGATTGTAGTAGTGGAAGGGCTATCATATCAAATAAAGAGTTACCGATTTTTTCCATTACTAATGTCGTGTCTACTGGCCGGGTCTTGAATTAGATTGGATGGATAATTGGCTTTTTTCTTTTACTTAATGATAATGAAGGACAAGAAAAATAAAGAATAGGTATCAGTATTCCTACATATATATATTAGTAGCATTCCCTTTGATACTTCAAAAGAAAAGCGTAACTGCAGTTTAATTTTTCATATTTATTGGACTTTCATCAAGGGTGTTGGGTCAGAATCCCCTTTTGACTCTGCACCAGTGATTCCACTATTATTAATAAACACTAATGGAATAATTCCTTCATATTCAGAGAGATAGGGGACATAATTCACATGGATATAGTAAGTCTCGCTTGGGCTGCGTTAATGGTAGTCTTTACATTTTCCCTTTCACTCGTAATATGGGGAAGGAGTGGACTCTAGAGATACTACGAATTGAGTTGGGGAATCAAATTGTATCACTTTTTTATAGATCGTTTTGCAAAGCATAAATAATCTTTATTAATTATTTAATATATTGAATTCATTAATTTAATTCAATTTCGAATTAAAAAATTGAATTAATAAAAATATCTTCATTCCGAAATTGTATTGGCTTTTATTTCTGCTGTGCTTTATTGACGCGTTTGCTATCATGGCTGAAGGATTCAAAATCGATAGAATAACCCTTTTCGAATTTCGAAATCCGAAGAAGTTACCATAGAACTCCTTGGATTATCTGTAAACCGCGCAATCAATTACTTCTTTGAAATGCTAAAAAAAAGATTACTTTTTAATTTTCTATAAATTAGAAAATAATAAGAGTTGCCTCGCGATTATTTCAGATTGATTGGAATCAACAAAAATAAAATAGATAAAGGAAACAAATAGATGAAGCAAAGAAATAGAATTGAGATACTATGTACATTCCATATATTTAATTGATATTAACATTTATGAAGATCCATATACATATTGTAGATTGATCTCGATTCAGTTTGTATCTTTCTAGATTACAATAATAAAAATGGATAGT